TGTATGAGGCCTTATATACAGATATGTGTGGAGCAGAAAATAGTCGGCGCATGAAGGGAGGTTTATGGAGGTAGATGACACAGGTTTGTGTGGGCTAGCAGTAGAGGTGTGTGGTCACAGTGACATGAGTATGCATTAACAAGGGCTCTACTATGTGAGCGCGTATAATAATAGGGAATTGCATTAGAGGTACACATGCGCATGAGGAGAAAAGCAGGACGTGTGTCTGTCAAAGGGTGAGGACCAGGGGATGAGGCAAAACGCAGTTTTATTATGCAATGTGTATAACGATAGAGATCGCAGTAGAGGCGCGCATGAGGGAGGTGAGCATGTGACAAAGAATGAGGATCACAGCGTTGAAGCAAAAACATACTGTATATAATGACACGACGCGATAAAATTCGATACGATCTAGAACGGGAAAGTGGGATGCAATTTGATATGACTGGGTATGATGTAGCAATATACGAGACGGTGTGGCGGGATATAACATGATATGATGGGGTATTACACGAAATGATCTGGCATGATACAATATGGCACAATATGATGTGGTACAATATGGTGTGACATGACATATACTACAATATGATATGGTACAACACGGCATGGTACGAGGCTATGTGACATGACACAATGCAGTATGATTTAACATGTGCGATATGTGGCATCTGGTAATAAAATTATAGTGTGGTGAGCATGACATGTCGGGGGCAGAACTACTTTAATCGGGTGTGTGCGTGCTGTATATAAGATAATACGACGGGATAAAATTTGATACGGCGGGACATGATGTGGTACATGGGGTATTATGGGGTGTGGTGTAATATGGCATATGAGGCATGTAACATGACAGATGTGGTGTAATTCAATGTGCAATATATGGTATGGGCGATAAAATTATGACATGAAGTACATATGTCAGCTGCGTAACATGTGTTTTGAATCACAACAAATGGGGTGGGGGGGCGTATAAATACTGTATATAACACGGGCATGTTTAAAGTTGCACTCTTATGGGGAATAGAACATTGTTTAGGTTCTTGCGCAAAAAATTTATGGGGTGGCCCTCACGGCTGATATCTTTATAAACCTTAATCTCGGGGGGGGTTTTAAGGCTAACTATATTGACTAAGTGTGGGGGGGGGGGGGGTCCCCCCGCCAATCCTTTTTAACCTTAACGGGGGGTTTAAGGGGACTTCAATTTATGGGGGGGGGCCCTTACCGGCCAGCCTTTAAAACCCTAATCCCCGGGGGGGTTTTAACGGAAATACCTTTAATGGGAACTGGGGGGGGAAAGGGGGGGGTTTTCACCAAAAAAATCCTTTAATCCTAACCGGGGGGAAAACTCCATAAAGCTTAACTTAAATTTTGGGGGGGGGGGGGGGGGGCCCCCCCCGGCTAATTTTTTTATAACCCTTATTTTCGGGGGGGTTTTTAAGGTTAACTATATTGCTTAAGTGGGGGGGGGGGGGTAGCTCTCACGGCTAATCTTTGTAAACCTTACGGGGGGGTTTAAGGTAACTCGATTTAGTGTGGGGGGCCCTTCACGGCCAATCTTTATAAACCTTAATCTCGGGGGGGGTTTTAAGGCAATTACATTGATTGGTACGTGGGGGGGGAAAGGGGGGGGTATCGACAAAAAAATCCGCTTATGCTGAGCGGGGGGGAAACATCACTAATGCTGAGCTTACATTATGTCAATCGAGCATTAATTAAGATGCACCCCACAAGTGATATGTTAATGAATGTATGTCCAATCTTATTTTTATGTTGAGAGTGGCGAGAAGGTGTTGATCGCAACTGCCATGTGGATAGTGGAACGTATATCCTTAAAGAGACACTTGCACCATTAGTCCCACCTATGACTAATATGCAGTAGGAACGGTTTCTTAAAGTTGGTGAGGATCGCATCCCCCTAAAATTCCTACCGTGTGTTCGGGATTTCATGAGTGGCCTCCAGCTTAGTAGGTAGGTACTTAATGCATAGCATGGAGGTTTTTTAAAATGCACGGAGTAGTCGATAATCAAGATAAGTCCATAGATTCACATCCGTCAGAAGCTTTCTGAAGTATAAGAACTGTAACTCTTCGATCGAGGCCCATGGAGAGTAACCAGCGATTAGGCGCTGGTCCAATTGTGGGTGACGGGGGTACGATTGGTTTTATGAGATAGACGTTATGCCCGATTATTCAGGATTATGGACTGGTTTATTTATGTTGATAGTAATATTCATTGCAATTAAGCAAGTTATGTTTATGATTAATTGTCCATGGTAGAGGATTAAGGAAGCTTGGTGAAATAGTCTGTGTGATCTTATGCAAGGGAAGGTCTTATCTTAATAATATGAATGATACATGCAATGATGGGGTAAGTGAGGTATGTAACTCTTAGGGGGTACAGTTTCTTATTTAGAGGTTAATCATTACATGATCGTTGGTAGAATTGAGGAATTTGGAAAATTCAGTTGGACTCACTTAGTTAATGATATGAATATACTCAAGCAAGAGAAGGTCCAATCAAGTATACATAATATGAACTGCTACCATTCATTATTAGGGTATGTTCCATTCATTAGATATTCTAAATATTTATATGTTAAGTTAACAGTATGTAAAATTATACGATACTAAAGGATAAGGTAAGCTTGGTCTAAGTATATGAATGGTTATTAAACATAGAGATATAGTACCTATATAGATTAATGATTATTAAACATAGAGTATAGTACCTATATAGATTAATGATTATTAAACATAGAGTATAGTACCTATATAGATTAATGATTATTAAACATAGAGTATAGTACCTATATAGATTAATGATTATTAAACATAGAGTATAGTACCTATATAGATTAATGATTATTAAACATAGAGTATAGTACCTATATAGATTAATGATTATTAAACATAGAGTATAGTATCCATATAGATTAATGATTATTAAACATAGAGTATAGTATCCATATAGATTAATGATTATTAAACATAGAGAATAGTATCCTTATAAATTAAGGATTATTAAACATAGAGTAGAGTCCCTATATATTTAAGGGTTTTTAACATATAGAGAGTATCCCTATTGATTAATGATTATTAAACATAGAGATAGTATCCCTATAGATTAATGATTATTAAACATAGAGATAGTATCCCTATAGATTAATGATTATTAAACATAGAGATAGTATCCCTATAGATTAATGATTATTAAACATAGAGATAGTATCCCTATAGATTAATGATTATTAAACATAGAGATAGTATCCCTATAGATTAATGATTATTAAACATAGAGATAGTATCCCTATAGATTAATGATTATTAAACATAGAGATAGTATCCCTATAGATTAATGATTATTAAACATAGAGATAGTATCCCATATAGATTAATGATTATTAAACATAGAGATAGTATCCATATAGATTAATGATTATTAAACATAGAGATAGTATCCATATAGATTAATGATTATTAAACATAGAGATAGTATCCATATAGATTAATGATTATTAAACATAGAGATAGTATCCATATAGATTAATGATTATTAAACATAGAGATAGTATCCATATAGATTAATGATTATTAAACATAGAGATAGTATCCATATAGATTAATGATTATTAAACATAGAGATAGTATCCATATAGATTAATGATTATTAAACATAGAGATAGTATCCATATAGATTAATGATTATTAAACATAGAGATAGTATCCATATAGATTAATGATTATTAAACATAGAGATAGTATCCATATAGATTAATGATTATTAAACATAGAGATAGTATCCATATAGATTAATGATTATTAAACATAGAGATAGTATCCATATAGATTAATGATTATTAAACATAGAGATAGTATCCATATAGATTAATGATTATTAAACATAGAGATAGTATCCATATAGATTAATGATTATTAAACATAGAGATAGTATCCATATAGATTAATGATTATTAAACATAGAGATAGTATCCATATAGATATACGTGAGGCTCGTATTAGATTTTGAGGAGTTTGTTTTCCAAGAGGCCTAAAGTGGGAACGAGGAGGACAAAGATTAAGAAATAGAGGCCTGAAGTGATTTGGCCGATTATGGTGAATGGGTCTTCCACGGGCTGCCCCCCGATTCATGTCAGAATGGCTGTGTTAGCGATTAGGGCTCAGAAAAAAATTTTGGCAATGGGGCGGAACATAAGAGAGCGAAGTTTGGAGGTGTGGGTGAGAGGCATTAGCAGGAGGACCAGGATTGAGAGAAGGAGGGCTAGGACTCCGCCTAACTTATTGGGGATGGAGCGTAGGATGGCGTAGGCAAACAAGAAGTACCATTCGGGTTTGATGTGAGGGGGGGTGACTAGGGGATTGGCTGGTGTGAAATTGTCTGGGTCCCCGAGTAGGTTGGGAGAGAAGGTTGATAGGGTTGCGAGGGCGCCTAGGAGGACTACAAAGCCGAAGAGGTCTTTGTACGAGAAGTAGGGGTGGAATGAGACTTTGTCGAGGTTGGAGTTAAGTCCCGTGGGGTTTGAGGATCCTGTTTGGTGGAGGAAAAGGAGGTGGATTATACTTATGGCGGCGATGATGAATGGGAGAATGAAGTGGAATGTGAAGAATCGGGTAAGGGTGGCGTTGTCTACTGAGAACCCTCCCCAGATCCATTGGACGAGGTCGGAGCCGATGTAGGGGGCGGCTGAGAGGAGATTAGTGATTACTGTGGCGCCCCAAAATGATATTTGGCCTCATGGGAGGACGTAGCCCACAAAGGCTGTGGCTATTACTAAGAATAATAGGACTACGCCGATGTTTCATGTCTCTTTATAGAGGTATGAGCCGTAATAGAGACCTCGGCCAATGTGGAAGTAAATACAGATGAAGAAAAATGAGGCGCCGTTAGCGTGGAGGTTACGAAGGAGCCAACCGTTGTTGACATCGCGGCAGATATGGGCGATAGATGAGAATGCTAGAGAAGTATCAGCTGAATAATGTATGGCTAGGAATAACCCAGTGGCGATTTGGGCAATCAGGCAGATTCCTAATAGTGAGCCGAAGTTTCATCAGGCGGAGATATTGGAGGGGGTTGGGAGGTCAATAAATGAGCCATTGATAATTTTAAGGAGGGGGTGGGATTTACGTATTGTGGGTGTCATAAGGTTCTTGTAGTTGAGTTACAGCGATAGCTTTTCAAGTTGTAGGCCTAGGTTAGAGTCCTGGCAGGAATAATGACAAAAGAGTTGTGTTTATTAGTGGGACTTTTAGCGGTAGCTTCAAACCCTTCGCCTTATTATGCGGCTTTAGGGCTAGTTGTGGGGTCTGGGGCAGGGTGTCTGGTTCTGATAAAATGGGGGGTTGGTTTTTTATCTTTGGTACTATTTCTTGTGTACTTGGGAGGAATAATAGTTGTGTTTGCTTATAGCGCTGCTTTGGTAGCGGAGCCTTACCCGGAGGCGTGGGGGAGTCGGGTGGTGGTAATTTATCTCGTGGTGTATAACGTGTTTCTAGTTTTATGGGGGGTACAGACGGGTTATGGGGGGATGGATTTTTTGTTAGAGGTCGGGTGAGATGTAGGGAATAATGAGATGTGGGGGGTGGGGGGTTTATTGTGTAGTGGGGGGTGGGTTTTACTTTTTGGGGGGTGGAGTCTGCTGTTAACTTTATTCGTAGTTTTTGAGGTAGTGCGGGGGCATAAAGGTGGTGGAGCTTTGCGGGCTGTAAGAGCTGCTGTGTGCGAGGATTTTAGTGGGTGGCAATTGCTGCCCTAAGTCAGTGGACCAGGAGATTTGGTCCTGTGGTAGAGTGGAGTATAAGGAGAGACAGGCGAGGACTTTAGTGGGCAGTAATTGCTGTGTAAAAGGTAGGATTAGGGAACTTTATCCTGTGGCAGTTTGAGGTACCGGGAGAGGTGTAAGCGAGGACTTTAGTGGGCAGCAATTACTGCTGTAAGTTAGTGGACCAGGAGATTTAGGTCCTGTGGCAGAGTTCAGAGTACTGGGGAACTGCTGTGAGCGGACTTTATTAGGTAGTAATTGCTGCTATAAAGGGCCAAGGGACAGAGGACTTTGGTCCGGTGGCAGAGCTTGGAGAATCAGGAAGGTTGCCGTGAGCGAGGACTTATCGGGCAGTAGATGTTATTGTAAAGGCCAAGGGGCAGGAGGATTTTAGTCTTGTGGCAGAGCTTGAAGAATCAGGAAGGTTGTTGTGATGGAGGACTTTAGTAGGTAGTAATTGCTGTTGTAAAGACCAGGGGGGGGGGGTGGGAAAATTTTTGGTTGTCTAATAATTATCGCAGCTAGCAGAGTAAAAACTACAGTAATAAAGAAAGCTGACAAGTAGGTTTTGATTCGAGCGGTTTGGGTTACTCGAACGACTTTGATGGGGACTCAATGGAAACGTTCTGAGTAGCTGGGCCCTAGCTTTTTATAGATAATTTCCTCTAGGGCGTGGGCGGCAATTTGTCCAGCCGTATTGAGGGTTACTACGGTGATTGGGCGGTGAAGAAGAGGATTGTGGAATGAGGGATCAAACTCTTCAGATGCAGCGCTTTTAGGGGTCACAGTTCAAAAGGTTTTTGTTAATTCATAGGCGATGGTGAAAGCGAGGATTGTCACGATCAGGGCGGTTAATTTTATATACATTGGCATGGTGTGAATATGGGGGTGGTTTGGTAGAGTGGTCTTATAAATTAGGAACCCAGCCAGGATAGACCCGTAAGCAAGCCGTGACAGGGGGTTTAGGATGCGGGGGTCGTCCTCGTTACATGTTAAGACGGGATTTATTCGGGGTTCTATCATAGAGGCGAAGTTGATTAAGCGCATACTGTAGACTGCGGTGAATGCGGTAGCTGCAAGTGTTAAAAGGAGGGCTGCAAAGTTTAGATAGGATGTACTTGCTGCTTCAATGATGGCGTCTTTAGAGTAAAAGCCGGCAAGGAATGGGGTTCCTATGAGGGCAAAGCTACCGATAGAGAGGCATGTGGTTGTTGTAGGGAGAGCAATTTGTAGTCCTCCTATATTTCGAATATCCTGTTCGTCATTGAGTGAGTGAATAATGAGGCCTGAGCATAGGAACAGTATCGCTTTGAAGAATGCGTGAGTACATATGTGGAAGAAAGCTAGGTAAGGAAGATTGAGTCCGATGGCCACTATTATTAGGCCCAGTTGGCTAGAAGTTGAGTAGGCGATAATTTTTTTGATGTCATTTTGTACTAAAGCGTAGGTAGCAGCATAGAACGTAGACATGGCGCCTAGGCAGAGGCAGGTTGTTAGAGCTCAAGGAGATGAGGATAACAGGGGATGAACGCGAATGAGAAGAAAAATGCCTGCTACTACTATGGTGCTAGAATGCAAGAGAGCAGACACTGGCGTGGGACCTTCTATGGCTGAGGCGAGTCAGGGGTGAAAACCAAATTGGGCGGATTTGCTAGCTGCGGCAGTGATGAATCCTAGTAGAACAAGAAAGTGGGGGGGTAACGAAAGGATAACGGGGAGGTCTAATGATAGTAGATTTATTAAAAGTCAGCAGAAAGCTAGAAGGAACCCAATATCACCGCCGCGGTTATAAAGTACCGCTTGTAGGGCTGAGGTGGCGGCGTTTGCTCGAGCGTGATACCAGCCGATCAGTAAGAAGGACATAATTCCCACGCCCTCTCAGCCGATGAAAAGTAAGCAAAGATTGCCAGAGCAGACAAGGACAATTATGGCGAGAAGAAAAATTAGGAGATATTTGAAAAATATGTCGATGCTTGGGTCGTGTTGCATGTACCAGGTGGAGAATTCTAGGATGCTTCATGTAACCAGGAAAGCCACAGGAAGAAAGAGAAGGGCGTATAAGTCAAATTGTGTTGTGAAGGAAAAGCTAAAAACTTCTAAGCTAAATCATGTTGTAGTGGCTGAAACATTTGCATTGTCATCAGTTAGGAAGGCGTACAGGGGGAAAAGTGACAGAAAGAATGCTACTTTTACTGTATTCAAAGTTATTAAGTGGAAAAATTTTTTTTGAGAGCAGAGGAGTGTGACCCCAATTAAGATCAGGGTCAACACGGAGTTGGCCAAAGGCGCCATGCAGCACATTAGTATTTAGAATAGTGTACTTGAGCAAACCACAGAATCGAACTGTGGACGTGGGTAATTAGCAGTCCCCATTACGCCGGTTATGCTCGGTGTACAAAAGGATTTTAACCTTTATTGCTAGAATCACAATCTAGTGTTTTGTTAAACTATGTCCACAAATGATGGATACTGGGCTGAGGATAAGAAGAAAACCGGGCAGGATATGAAGAAAAAGAAGAAGGTGTTCACGAATTTGGTAAGGGAACAGAGTTTTAATGTGGTTTGGTAGGGGGCCTCGTTGGGTGGCTCAGAGTACGTAGAGAGTATAGGCAGTCGTGAAAATTAAGTTGAGGGCTACAATTAAGAAAGTGACGGGGGATCAGTTGAACAGCGAGAGTATAATAATGATTTCGCTTACAAAGTTGATTGAGGGGGGGAGGCCCATATTAAGTAGTATAACAATAAGTCATCATGTCCCGGCAAGAGGAAAGATAAGTAGTATACCTCGTAATAAAATTATAGTTCGGCTATTTGTGCGCTCATAGGAGGTATTGGCGAGGCAAAAGAGGGCGGAGGATGTAAGGCCGTGGGCGATTATCATCATTATTGCTCCAGAGTAACTTCATGGTGAAGAGATCAGGACGGCCGCGACTACAAGATTCATGTGGCTAACTGAAGATATAGCAATAAGTGACTTCAGGTCTGTTTGTCGGAGACAGAGAAGTGCGGTAGCTAAGATGCCTAGGATGGCGATGAGTATAATGGGTAGTGTTTGGGCTAAGTTGTTCTCTTGAAGGAGTGGGGATGTTCGGAGAATCCCGTAGCCCCCTAGTTTAAGTAAAGTGCCTGCTAGGATCATAGAGCCTGCGATTGGGGCTTCTACATGTGCTTTGGGAAGCCAGAGGTGAAGGCAGTACATGGGTAGTTTGACGAGAAATGCTGCGTTGTAAATAGCTCAGAATAGGCCGGGGTAATTTGTTGCAGCTTGGGTAATGTGGAGGGTGTGAGTAAGGGTTGGTAGGAGGGAGCCGTGCGTGTAGTAGAATTTGGTGATTCAGATCATAAGAGGAATAGCCCCTAGTATCGTATAAAAGGCTAAGTATATCCCAGCTTCTAGTCGTCGTTCTTGGGCCCCCCAGCGGGTAATTACAATTATGGTGGGGACTAGAGAGGCTTCAAAAAAGATAAAAAATAGTATGAGATCTGGGGTTGAAAAAGCTAGAAGAGTTGTAAGTTGCAAAAATGTGAGATTGAGGATATAAGCTCGTTGGCGGCTAATGGGTTCTAGGCGTATTTTGCTTTGGCTAGCTAGCATGGTGAGAGGGAATAATCAGCAGGTTAAGATAGCGAGGGGGCCAGAGATTTTATCAATGAGAAACAAAGGGTTAGCGAAATTGAAGTTCTGGAGGTATATTCATGAGAGGGACAGTAGTGTGATGAGGAAGCCTTGACTAGTGGCTAATGTTCACATATGTTTAGCGGGGGCCACGAGGACTGTTGGGAGTACTGAGGCTCAGGCGGATAAAATTATTAGCATTGCAGGAGGTTTAGGGTTTTTAGGTTGTCAGTGCCGTGGGAGCGGGCTGTTGCAATTATCAAGGACAGGCCGAGAGCGGCTTCGCAGGCTGATAACGTTAGTATGATTAACGGGCTCATGAGTGGGTTTAAGGTAAGGTGGTTGGGTCAGAGACTAAGTCCTATGAAGATGGTCAATATTATACCTTCCAGGCATAGAAGGGCAGATAAGAGGTGTATTCGGTGGAAAGAGAGGCCTGCGAGGACGATGGAAAACATCATGGCTAAAAAAATAGTCACAAGGGTATTATGGGTGCGAGCCATAATTAGGTGAGTCGAAATCAACTGTCTTGTATTAGACTAATACCCCATTCAGCTCACTCGAGGCCTCCTTGGTACCATTCGTAAACAAAGCCAAGGGTTAACAGAACAATAATAACAGAGGCTCAAACAATTGCTATGAGGGGGGCTTGAAGTTGAATAGCTCAGGGGGCTGGGAGGAGTAGCGCGATTTCTAGGTCAAATAGTAAGAAAAGGATGGCGACTAAAAAGAAACGTATTGAGTAAGGGAGGCGAGCAGATCCGAGTGGGTCAAACCCGCATTCATAAGGAGAAAGTTTTTGTGTATCCGGGGAAATTAAAGGGAGTCAGAAACTAATTGCAGCAAGGATAACGGATAGGAGAGCAGCAATGGAGGAGTATAATAGCATTATTTTCTCTTGGGGTTAAACCAAGGCTGGATGATTGGAAGTCATCTATACTTCTATATTAAGAAAACAAGAGCCTCATCAATAGATCGAGACATAGAGGAAAAGTCAGACAACGTCTACAAAATGTCAATATCAAGCGGCGGCTTCAAACCCAAAATGGTGTTGGGAGGTAAAGTGGAAAAATAGTTGTCGGAGGAGACAGGCGATAAGAAAGAGGGAGCCAATAATTACGTGTAGGCCATGGAAGCCTGTGGCTACAAAGAATGTAGTGCCGTAGATCCCGTCTGCGATTGTGAAGGGGGCTTCATAATATTCTATGGCTTGGAGGAGGGTAAAGTAGAGACCTAGAGAGACTGTGATGGTTAGGGCTTGTAGGGTACTTTTACGGTTGGCTTGCATGATACTATGGTGGGCTCAAGTAACAGAGACCCCTGAGGCCAGAAGAACGGCTGTATTAAGGAGGGGGATTTCAAAAGGGTTAAAGGGGGTGATTCCTGCTGGGGGTCAGCATTCTCCTACGTCTGGTGTGGGGGCTAGGCTAGCGTTATAAAATGCCCAGAAAAAGCCGATGAAAAAAAATACTTCAGAGGTGATAAATAAGATTATACCATAGCGAAGACCTTTTTGAACGGGGGGGGTGTGGTGGCCCTGGAAGGTCCCTTCGCGAACTACATCTCGCCATCACTGGTATATTGTTAGTAGCATTAAAATGAGGCCCAGAGTTAAGACAGCAGAGGTGTTAAAATGAAATCACGCGGTGAGGCCGGATGTTACTGAAAAAGCAGCGGCGGCTCCTGTGAGGGGTCAAGGGCTAGGGTTTACTATGTGGAAAGCGTGTGCTTGGTGGGCCATAAGTATTTTCTTGAAGATACAGACTTAATAGGAGAACAAAGACATAAGCTTGAATCATGGCGACTGCGATTTCTAGAATTGTGAGGAGAACCAAGACTGAGAGGGTTAGTAATGAAGCTAGAATGGATAGAGAGTATATCGCGGTTACGGCGGATGAGATCAAGTGGATAAGGAGGTGTCCGGCGGTGAGATTAGCGGTGAGTCGGACTCCAAGAGCCAGAGGTCGGATAAAGAGGCTAATAGTTTCAATTAAGATTAAAATTGGGATAAGGGGGGTTGGGGTTCCTTCCGGGAGAAAATGGGCTAGAGAGTGGTTAAACTGGTTGCGGAAACCTGTGAGAACTGTTGCTAGCCATAGAGGGACAGCTAGTCCCAGATTAATAGATAGTTGAGTTGTGGGTGTGAATGTATACGGTAGTAAGCCAAGTAAATTTATACCTAGCAAGAAGACTATCAATGAGGTTAAGAGGAAAGCTCACTTGTGGGCTGGCGTGTTAAGGGGTAAGAGAAGTTGTTTGGTAAACAGGGTTAAAAATCAGTTTTGGGAGGTTGTGAGACGGTTGTTGACTCATTTAGTGGAGGGTGCAGGGAATAGTAGTCAGGGGGTGAATATGGCTAAGAGAATAAGGGGGATGCCGAAAGAAGTTGTAGAGGCAAATTGAGTGAATAAGTCTGTTATCACGGCCAGGTTCACACGTAATTGTTTGTTTTGGTACTTTTAGAATTGGGCTCATTTAAGTTGGTGTGACTCAAAATTTTGGAGGGGGCTAAAGAAAGAAAAATTAGTCATGCAAGGGTGAGATAACAAAGTCATGGTAGGGGGTTGAGTTGAGGCATATCATTAAGGGTGGTTGGAATCACCTATCTACAGATTAAAAGGCTGTCGCTAACCTACAGCTTCTTAATGAAGCGCCTTGGGCGGCGCTTACTCAATTTAAGAAATTCGTTACCGGAAGAGCTTCAATCACGATAGGCATGAAGCTGTGGTTAGCCCCACAAATTTCAGAACATTGACCATAATAAACCCCGGGGTGAGCGATGAGAAAAGAGGTCTGATTCAATCGGCCTGGGATTGCGTCAGATTTAACGCCTAGGGCAGGCACAGCTCAGGAGTGAAGTACATCTTCAGCAGTGATCAGGATTCGTGCGGCTGTACCAATTGGGGTAACCATTCGGTTGTCTACCTCCAGGAGGCGGAAGTGGCCGGGCGCTAGATCTTTTGTAGGCATTATGTAAGAGTCAAAATTTAAGTCAGTAAAGTCGGAGTATTCGTAGCTTCAGTATCACTGATGACCAATCGTTTTTACAGTCATATCAGGGCTGCTAATTTCATCTATTAGGTAAAGAATCCGCAGGGATGGCAGTGCGATTACGATGAGAATAATAGCTGGTATGATAGTTCAGACTATTTCGATTTCTTGGGCGTCAATGGTGTTGGTGCTGGAGAGTTTAGTTGACATTAAGACAGAAATGATATATAAGACAAGTATACTAATTAAAAGCACCGCTATGAGGGCGTGATCGTGGAAATGAAGTAATTCCTCTATGATGGGGGAGGCTGCGTCTTGGAAGCCGAGTTGGGTGGGGTGTGCCATAGAGGAGTACAAGAGTCTAACTAGTAATTTTGCCTTGACAAGGCAGGGTTATTATTTAACTAACCCCTCGAAGGAAGTGACAGAGAGGCTATGTGTCTGGCTTGAAACCGGGGTATGGGGGTTCGATTCCCTCCTTCCTTGCGCTAATTTAATCGAGAAGGTTGACTCTTCAAATGTATGGTAGTGGGGTGGGAACCCTAATACCCACTCGATATTAGTTGATGTTAATTCTGCTCCTGAAAATAAGCGTTTGGCAGCGAAGGCCTCCCAAATAATAAATATTATCATAACTACAGCTACGAGGGAGATCAGTGAGCCGATAGATGATACTGTGTTTCATAGGGTGTATGCATCTGGGTAATCAGAATAGCGGCGTGGCATTCCTGCTAGGCCAAGGAAGTGTTGGGGGAAAAATGTTAAGTTAACTCCAGTGAATATAACAACAAAGTGGATCTTAGTTCATAGGCCGTGAAGAGTAAATCCCGTAAATAGGGGGAATCAGTGGACAAACCCGGCTATAATTGCAAAGACTGCCCCTATAGATAACACATAGTGAAAATGGGCTACTACATAGTAAGTATCGTGGAGCACGATATCAATTGAGGAATTCGCAAGGACAATGCCGGTGAGGCCCCCGACTGTGAAAAGGAAAATAAACCCGAGGGCTCAGAGTATGGAAGCATCCCATTTGATGATTCCTCCATGCATTGTAGCTAATCAGCTAAAGACTTTGACTCCCGTTGGGATAGCAATGATTATTGTGGCAGATGTAAAGTAGGCTCGTGTGTCCACATTTAGGTCAGTCGTGAATATATGGTGGGCCCAAACAATGAAGCCCAAGAGGCCAATAGAGAGTATTGCCCACACCATTCCCATGTACCCAAAGGGTTCTTTCTTGTTAGAATAGTAAGCTACTACATGTGAGATGATGCCGAAGCCGGGGAGAATAAGGATATAGACTTCAGGGTGACCGAAGAACCAGAATAAGTGTTGGTAGAGAACTGGGTCCCCGCCTCCTGCGGGGTCAAAGAAGGAGGTATTTAAATTTCGGTCTGTAAGGAGCATGGTGATTCCGGCGGCTAGGACGGGGAGGGAAAGTAGTAGGAGAACAGCAGTGATCAGGACTGATCAAACAAAGAGAGGTGCCTGGTACTGTGTTGTAGATGCAGGTTTTATGTTAATAATGGTTGTGATAAAATTGATGGCCCCTAAGATGGATGATACCCCAGCTAGATGCAGCGAGAAGATGGCCAGGTCTACTGACGGACCCGCGTGGGCCAGATTGCCCGCCAATGGGGGGTAGACTGTTCAGCCTGTACCCGCTCCGGCTTCGACTGTAGAGGAGGCCAAGAGAAGAAAAAAAGAGGGAGGGAGTAGCCAGAAGCTCATATTATTTATTCGTGGGAAGGCTATGTCCGGGGCCCCGATTATTAGGGGGACTAGTCAGTTCCCAAAACCTCCAATTAGAATAGGCATAACTATGAAGAAAATCATCACGAATGCGTGGGCAGTGACAATGACGTTATAGATCTGGTCGTCTCCCAGGAGAGTTCCAGGTTGACTTAGTTCTGCTCGGATAAGCAGGCTTAGGGCTGTCCCGACCATGCCGGCTCAGGCCCCAAAGATTAAGTAGAGGGTTCCGATGTCTTTATGATTAGTAGAAAAAAACCAGCGGGTGAGTATCACAGGTAAAGTGGTCGAGCAGGCGGCGGATTGTAGCTCCGAAGACAGAGGTTTAAGCCCTCTCTTTACCAGGCCTTGGGGTGTTATCACGTAGGGTTGCAAACCTTAAAACGCAGGTTAACGCCTGCCGGGGCTTCTCCCGTTTTTTTCACAGACGGGAGAAGTAGAATGAAGCTCGCTGGATAGAGTGTTTAGCTGTTAACTAAAATATTACGGGATCGAGGCCCGTCATTCTAGAGGACTTTACCTTAATTTAAAGAGTCTGGGTTGCATTCAGAAGATGTAGGTTGATGTCCTGCAAGTCCTACAGAAACTGAAGGGGTTTAACCTTCACTTAAGGCTTTGAAGGCCTTTGGTCTGAGTTAGCCTAAGTTTCTACAGAAGAAGTATAGTGGGTGTGAGGGGGAGGAGGATGAGGGCCAGGGTATTCATGACTGCGGTAAATGCGTGTGCTTTAGGGGTGGCTCGTCAAATGAGGAGGGAGTCAGGGGTATTTGGTGAAAGGGTTAAAGTGATGATGTATGTTAGTCGTAAATAAAAAAAGAGGGCTAGCAGGGAGATGAACATAGTAACAGAAGCAAGTAGGGTTGCGTTTTGTTTTACTAACTCGAGGGTGATCAATAGTTTAGGGGCAAATCCTGTGAGGGGTGGAAGGCCTGCTAAAGATAGTATAACAAGTATGGTGGAGGCGGAGAGGGCGGGCGTTTTTGGCCATGAATTAGAAATTTGTGATATTTTTGTGGTAGATATAACAGTCAGGGATATAAATATGGCAGCTGTTATAATGATGTACAGAATAAAATTGAAGAGGGCAAGCTGTGGATCAAATTTTATAATGATGATGATTCAACCCAGGTGTCCGATGGAGGAGAAGGCTATGATTTTTCGAATTTGGGTTTGCCCAATCCCGCCTCAGCCTCCGATTAAAATGGAGGTAAGGCCTAGGGCAATTGTTAGGTTAAGGTTAAGGAGGTGGGAGGTTTGAAGAAGCAGTGTTATAGGGGCGATTTTTTGTCAGGTGGATAGAATTAGGCCTGTTGAAAGTGAGATCCCTTGAAGGACTTCGGGCATCCAAAAGTGGAGTGGGGCTAGGCCTAGCTTTATTATGATAGCGATGGAGAAGGCATTTATGGGCAGGCCTGTAAGGGAGTTAATATTTCATTCCCCAGTCAGTCAGGCGTTTATAACGGTTGAGAATAAGATTAGGGCGGAAGCTGCTGCTTGGGTCAGGAAATATTTTGTAGCGGCTTCAATGGCTCGTGGGTGGGGTGTTTTAGTTATTAGGGGGATGATAGCAAGGGTGTTAATTTCTAGACCAATTCAGGCTAGGAGTCAATGGAAGCTGGAGAGGGTAAGAGTGGTTCCGATAGCAAGGCTTAGTAGGAAGATCGTTAGCGCGGGGGGATTCATTAGTAAAGGAAGGATTTTAACCAACATTGTTGGGGTATGGGCCCAAAAGCTTATTTAGCTTACCTTACTAAGGAGTAGTACAAAGGAAGTACAGAGAGTTTTGATCTCTCAGATATAGGTTCGATCCCTATTTTTTTAAAGGAAGTGAGGGGGTTTGAACCCCTATTAGCCTCCCTATCAAGGAGGTCCCTAGCTTTCAGGCACGCTTCCAAGGTAGAGGGGGATTAAGGTGAAGGGATGTTGGTACAGAGATGAAAAAAATGGTGAAGGCAAGTGTAAGGGGGAGAAAATTCTTTCACACAAGGTGTATAAGCTGATCATAGCGGAATCGGGGGTAGGAGGCTCGGACCCATAAGAAGATAATAGATAAGATAGAGGCTTTCGTTATAAGATCAAGTGTAAAGAGAATTATCGACAGTGTATGGGGGCTGAGAAAGATGACAGTCGAGAGAGTATTCATTATTAAGATGTTGGCGTATTCTGCAAGGAAAAATAGTGCGAAGGGTCCCCCTGCATATTCTACATTGAAGCCGGAGACTAACTCGGACTCTCCTTCTGTTAGATCAAATGGAGCTCGGTTAGTCTCGGCGAGGGTGGAAACGAATCATATAAAAAACAGGGGTCACAGAGGTAGCACAAATCAGGTGAATTCCTGTGAGTCAGAAAAGGAGGAAAGGGTGAAGCCTCCCGCCAGGAAGACAGTGCATAAGACAATCAGGGCTAGGGTGACTTCGTATGAGACAGTTTGGGCTACGGCTCGTAAAGCCCCGATTAAGGCGTATTTAGAGTTTGAGGCTCAGCCTGAGCCTAAAATTGTGTAGACGGTTAAGCTGGAAATGGCAAGGATAAATAGAATGCTAAGGTTTAGGTTTGAGTAAGGAATGGGTAGGGGAAAGGGGGTCCATATGATTATAGCAAGGGTTAAAGCTAGGGTAGGGGCCAGAATAAACAAAATTTGGGAAGATGTTGATGGGCGAATAGGTTCTTTAATAAAGAGTTTTACGCCATCGGCGATTGGCTGTAAGAGTCCGAATGGGCCAACAACATTGGGGCCTTTACGGTGTTGAGCGTAGCCTAAAATTTTTCGTTCAATTAGGGTTAAGAATGCCACTGCAAGGAGAATGGGCGCGATATAGAGCAGGGGCAAAAGATGGGTGAGTAACAATTTCAGAGTTAATAAGGGGATTTGAACCCCGGTTAAAAGGGCTTAGATCTTTTGCATAACCAAGCTCTGCCATATTAACTACCCTGGTTTAGGGGAGGATAATAGGTCTGGGTCAATTGAGATAATTTCATTAATAATAGGTGATGGCTTGTTGGGGCATTGGCCATGCTGTCCCGGTCCTTTCGTACTGGGGGAAGCACTTTATAGATAGAAACCGACCTGGATTGCTCCGGTCTGAACTCAGATCACGTAGGGTTTTAATCGTTGAACAAACGAACCATTGGTAGCGGCTGCACCACCGGGATACCCTGATCCAACATCGAGGTCGTAAACCTACTTGTCGATATGGGCTCTTGAAGTAGATTGCGCTGTTATCCCCAGGGTAACTTGGTTCATTGATCGAATATCGGGTCATAAGCATTAGTTTAATAATTCTTAGAGGTGTATCTCGTGGATAAGGGTAATTAACCCATTTGTTACGGAGGTTAAATTGTACTCCGTGGTCCCCCCAACCTAAAACTAGTGTGCAGGTTTCTTATGTCTAATGATGTAGGAACACAGAAGTGTACAGAGAGTTTAAAGCTCCATGGGGTCTTCTCGTCTTATATTTTGATCCCCGCTTCTTCACGGGGAGATCAGTTTCACTGATTGGAAAAAGGAGACAGTATAGCCCTCGTAGTGCCGTTGATACGAGTCCTCATTTAAAGAACAAGTGATTATGCTACCTTCGCACGGTTAGGGTACCGCGGCCGTTGAACTTTGTCACTGGGCAGGCTGGACCTCTTATGTTTTGCAAGAGGCGATGTTTTTGGTAAACAGGCGAGGCTATGATTTGCCGAGTTCCTTCTTTTTCTTTTAATCTTTCCTGGAATGTTCTGGTGTAAGGTTAACGTTGGGAGTTATAGGGTTTTCTAGTGGGTGTTGCTATAGTTTAGCATTTGCGTTAATAGCCAATAGGGTTTATTTTGGCGTATACTTACATTTAGGAGAAAGGCAATTTCTTGTTACTAGTTCTAGCATAATAGCTTTTATATGAGTATAAAACTGTTCAATATTAATGAGGGGTTAGTGAGGGCTTTAGATATTGTGAGTGGGAATAGTTAAGCTTTAACGCTTTTTTAAAGATGGCTGCTTTTAGGCCCACTTTATTTAAATTACTCTTGGTTACCCTATGTTGTAGGTTGTGTCCTATTTCAAATAAGCTGTGCCTTATTTGAATAGCTCTTAAGTCTGAGGTCTTGTTTAGTTTAACAAAAAAACTTAAGGTAGAGCTAAAACTCTTTTCTTGAACAACCAGCTATCTCCTAGCTCGGTAGGCTTATCACCTCTACTTGAGAATCTTCCCACTCTTTTGCAACAGAGACGGGTTGGCCCTTTTGGCTGTTCTGAAGTAGCTCGCTTGGTTTCGGGGGGTCAAACTGAAAGTTTCATTTTGCATGAGTAGACTGGCTAGACCATGATGCAAAAGGTACGAGGTGTTGTCTCTGCTGTCTGGGGCTTTAGGGTTATTTCATTTCTATTTCATATTTCCCTTGCGGTACTTTATCTGAAGCGCTTAGAAGTTTTTCGATCGCCTGTACTAAGGTGTTAAAATGTTTTGTTTGTTTGCTTGCTTTGGTGGGGGGGGGAGGGCATGTGAATTCGTGGGCTAGATTTTAGGCTCAAAATGATCTGGGTTAAACAGACATTTCCTAGGTGTAAGCGAGGGGCTTTTGTTAAGCTACATTTTGTAGTGAGCCAAGTGCACTTTCCAGTACACTTACCATGTTACGACTTGCCTCTTCTAAAACGTGATATAGGGTTATTAACAGATGTGGTACTATCGAAGAGGGTGACGGGCGGTGTGTACGCGTCCCAGAGCCGGGTTAAAAAGAACACTCTAGTTTCTTTTTACTACTAAATCCACCTTCATGACTAGGGTTTCACATAGTCTTTCGTTTGTTCTAAATTAGAAATTGTAGCCCATTGCTTGCCATTCCTTAAGTTGCACCTTGACCTGACGTATTGATGGGGAATCATTGAGCCTACTGCGGACGTTCACATGGTAAGCTTTCGACGGAGGTATACAGACTGATGGGCGAGGAATGGTTAGGTGAAGCGGGGATCATCGATTATAGAACAGGCTCCTCTAGTGGGGTGGGACACCGTCAAATCCTTTGGGTTTTAAGCATTGCTCGTAATCCCCTGGCGGTGTGGGTGTAAGTTAATTGTTTACGGCTAGGCATAGTGGGGTATCTAATCCCAGTTTGTCTTCCTAGCTGTCGTGTATTCAAGGTGGCATAGGGTAACTTTCGTTTGTGTGTTTCTTAACAACAAGCATAAAACTACTAAGTGTTAATTTAACCCTAACTTTATAAGAACTTTAATCACGCTTAACGCCGGTGAGTATCAACTTGAGTCCATGGTGTAGCCGCGGCGGCTGGCACCGTGTTAGCCGGCCCTAATTTTCCCTGACTGAGTCAAGCTGTCGCTTATGCGCAAAGTTAATCACTGCTGAGTACCCTTGGGGGTGTGGTGAGACTAGGTGTTGTGGGCAAGGATCTGTGCCTGATACCAGCTCCTTTGCCTGGGGAAGGTTAAAAGGGCGTTCTCACGGGTGTGCTGAGACTTGCATGTGTAAGTTGGGAAACAGTTGATATTAAGGCCAGGACCAAACCTTTATACTCTCAGAACTTTTTAGGGTTCATCTTAGCGTTTTCAGCGCTATACTTTTAAGTTAAGCTATAAGAGTACAAAATATAGTTTAGGTAGAATGCCGGCTTTGGGGGTCGGAGGTAAAGGTTAAAGTCCTTTTGTTTTGAAGCCTGGGGTAGGGTTTAGGCTACAGTCTCTGGCTTACAAGACCAGTGCTTTAATTTAAGCTACCAAGGCGGAGCTTTTACTTGGACTTGCACCAAGAGATGCTGGCGCCTAAGGCCAGTGGAGGGCTTTTTTCCTTTAAAAGC